ACATAGAAATGTATTCGCTCAAGAAAGTCTCCAAAAGATGTTGATCGTAAATGCAAAGATTGTTTACGGATAAAAATGAATATGGATTCGCATTCATATAGATGAGAATTATATAGGAACAAGAAAATTCTTTTATTTTCTTTTGAAAAAAAAGAAAAGTTTTTCTTTGGAGTCATAAGACCAGTCCAATTATGATACTCGTGGAGAAAGAATCGCAATAAATGCAAAGAGGGGGCATCTTGGACCCAAGAACGAAGTGTTTGAACCAAGATTTCTAGATGAATAGGATGGGGTATTAGTATATCTGATACATGATTTAAATGTGATAATTTATCCTCGAAAAATGGAAATATTGAATGAATTGATCGTAAATTATGCGATTTTATTACCCCTTTCACTTCTAGAGAAACCCCTAAACGCAGTGAGAATGGAATTTCCAAAATGACTGCAAATCCATCGGATATCATTTGATAATAAAATTTTTGGTTATGACCAACAATTTTTTTTTGTTTCGAAGGATTTGACGAAATAATCAAATATTTTTGTTGATACATTCGAGTAATTAAATGTTTCACAAGCAGTGAACTAGATTTATTGTCATAACCTACATTTTCCAGGGGTTCGTAAAAAATAGATCCATTTAAAGCATGATCATGAGCAAGAGCATAAATATACTCCTGAAATAAGAGTGGATATAGGAAGTACTCTTGCTGAGATTTATCTATTTTTAAATATCCTTGTAATTCCTCCATTTAAAATGGAATTTGAAATAAAGACAAAGGATTTCTTTGGTTATAAAATAATACATAGTGCGATACAGTCAAAGCAAGGTATAAACAAATGGATACCTCGGAGACAGATAGGCGGATTCTCTCTTTTTCCATCCAATTGGTTTGGTTTCGTTATAGGATACCACGGTGGTTAGAAATCCTTTATTTTTGCAACCCGATCGCGCTTTTGACTTTGGAAAAAAATTCTCTTTATCAATATACTCTTTCTTCTACACATTCGTCTCCGCTCCATAATAATAGCATATTATTAGAATGGAGGTTATAGTGAATCGTTAGGATTCATAAAAAAAGGCCAATCCACTTATGGGATAACCCTTTCCCGTATCGGGCACTAATTTATTTTTAACGTCTAATTAGATCGGGTAATCATTCGAATTAAGAACATAAGCTCGTTGCTTTTTGCTTCCTTATAATTGGAGCCCTACTCTAGGGCTCTATCCATTTATTCAATTGACCGTGACTTTATTTTGTCACGCTCCAAGAATTAAAACAATATTTTGTATTGATCCAGTGAGGATCCAGTATTCTCAGAGTTTTCCGTTGATACGACATGCTGTTTTTTCCATTCATTCCCTTTCAGGATCAGTCGTGGTCTTACAAACTTTACCAATGGTATGGACGAATCCGTTGCTTCATCCAAATGTGTAAAAGATTCTAGCCGCACTTAAAAGCCGAGTACTCTACCGTTGAGTTAGCAACCCTAATAATGTAATTATGGTGTGTAGATACGACCGTAATCAAAATAACCAAGTCAATGAATGAGACTTTGAAAACATAAAAGTTTTATGTTCATCCAATACTGTCAATACTGTAAAAAAAATCTATTCGAAATATTCGAATAGATTTTTTTTTAGACAGAATGTTAGAATCTCTAGAATAATAACTGTTCTAATAAATCGAAGAGAATATTATCAAGAATTTTATATTAAAAAATAAATAAGATTTATTTAGAATATTTCTAATAAGAATTAGAATCCGTAGAATCAGAAATGTTCGAATAGTCAAAATATTCGAACATTTCTGATTCTATTGCATTACACGGCCCCATCAAAAAGATGAAACTAACAAAAAGATGAAACTAACAACCAAGCGAAAAACTTTTTGACGGCCTATTTGGAATTGGAACCTAAAAACGAGCGGATCAAATAAAAATAGAAGTCATTGCCAACTAACTATAGAAAATGGATAGACCTTTTTGTTTTTGATTTGATCCATTTTTCGTTCAGATCAGAGTAAGCCTATGATGTCACATCGAGTCCAACAAAGACATCATTCGCCTGAAGTCAAGGAAAACCCAAAGGGATGGTACGTTTATAAATAAATATTATTTATCTACGTAGAAGGTAGATAAATCGATCGAGTTATCCACAATCGAATTATATTCCTTCAATACACTATTGTCAAGCCAATATAATATGAACGTTCAAAACAAAATTACATTGTAAAAAAAACGACTTGTGTTGGATTGTCACTACATAGATAATCTACAGAGATAAAAAATGTAGATGGAAAAAAACCGAAGGAATAAGACTAAGTACGAAGGGTCTTGGGTTTATTTACTATCGCTAACGGTACAATAAGCAAGCAACCTTGCCCCTTGTTTGTTGATGGAATCCCAACGAAAGCGAACCGATTTCGAGTAATCTCATAATTTGATGGATCCTATGATTGCATCTATTGACTCGATCTTTTTTCTACCCCTCTCATACCAAAAAAGAGATTTTTGTCCTTATTTTGATATGAGAATATGGGATTGTATGAGAGCAATCGAATAGTATGAATATAGCAATAAATTAAGCGGGAAGAATCAAAAATGAGATAACGCTAGCATCAAGTCTACTCCCTCTTTCTGTATTCTTTTTTCATTAATTTTAGTTTATTTGATTAACGCGAAGTTCCTTAAATATCTCTGCCCTCTTTGAAATATCATGAACAATTCCTGTGGGTTGAGCACCTTTTTCAAGGAAATATAGAATAGCGGGAACATTTGAATAAGTTTGATTCTTTATTGGATCGTAAAAACCGACTTTCTGAAGAGCTCTTCCCTCTCTTCGGGAGCGAACATCAATTGCAACAATTCGATAAATGGCTCATTGGGATAGATGTATGTAGATGAACAATGCCCCCCCTAGAAACGTATAGGAGGTTTTCTCCTCGTACGGCTCGAGAAAGAATGATTCAAATTTCTGTATTGTATATCGTGCACGAAATCTATAAAATAAGAAAATGCATTCAACTATGCTTTGATTCGTTTTTGGCTCTTCCACCCCCCAAAAAATCATTCGTACTCATAACTCAAGTTGTATAATTTTCAAAGAACTAAAAGGGAAATTTTTATTTTTAGGCTTACGAATTTCATTTCTTGAGCTGTCTCTAACCCCTTTATTTTGTCTCGTTTAGAATACTTTTTTTATTCTGCATTCTGAACCAAACCTATTGTTGAGACAATGGAAAATGGTGTTTTCTTGTTCCGGAATCCTTTATCTTTGCTTTGAATCATTGGGTTTAGACATTACTTCGGTGATCTTAAATCGTTTCAAAATGGCAGCAACACACCTTTTGGGATTTGTTTTTATCAAAGCATCATACGAACGATTGAGTCCCGTGTGATACATTTTTGATCGAAATCATTTTATTAATTTAATTCCAAAAAAGTTTCAAAGAAATAAGGAACTTTTGTTGGAATTTGATCTTTTCGATGTCGATATTGCAGATATACTTACGAAGTTGTTCCGACTTATTGATTGTCACTAACCCTAGACCCTTGCTCCTGAAAAATGAATCCATATTTCATGCTCGAGCTCCATCATGTACTATTTACAACCCAGCAAAATAGAGGTTGATTTAGTGTAACAGAACAAATTATGTCGAGCCAAGAGCACCTTTATTCCTATATAAAATGGTGGATGTAAGCGTCCACAGACGATCATTTCCTTCAAGTCGCACGTTGCTTTCTGCCACATCGTTTTAAACGAAGTTTTACCATAACATTCCTCAATTTTGTAACCGGTATGGAAGTGATTCTATATGGAATCATGAATAGTCATTGGTTCAATCAGTACATAGCAATCGAGACTTTCAGACTTTATTTTTCAATATGAATGGGTAAGTATTTCTTTGGAGAAGTCTCCGCAAGGATTCAATAACGCTATTGTTTATTGTATGAATAAAAAAATTTAGAAAGAACACCAAGAAAGAAGTTCTTCTTTAATCTGCATCTTCAACAAATTATTTAAGATGATCAATCATGAAAGATCCAATTCTGTCTCGAAGAATTAAACTAAAAAAACTAAACAAAAGCAGACAAAAGAAGAGTTTTTAATTGATTCCCAATACCGAAACAGAATGAATCTAAGACATTAACCAAATAAACTAGTCCAATGAATGGTAAAGGACGGAAGCACTAGATAGAATAAATTCACCAAGCTCACATTTATTTATTCAAGTACCAAGAATTCATAAAGAATCATTCAAACTAAAAATGTTTTATTTACAAAATTTCCTATTTCGCCATCATTATCATTTTTTGAATAAAGTTTTCCAGTAAAGATGGAATTGCATTTCGAATTCAATCAAAAAGGTGCCGCAATCATAACTAATAGCGAAAATGGTTTCGCAGAGATATTAAAAAATTAGATCATCCTAAACTATATGCTTCTTTTCCACTTGAATCATCAATGATTTAAACCAGGTAGATAGATAGAATAGATTGAGAAACAATTCCTTTCTTTTGGTTTTCGCATAAATGCTTTCATAGGGATACTGTAGGGGATTTGTAGAAAAGACTCATGTAAGCTTGAGGTCATTTTTTTATCAATCAAATGAAAAAATTAGAATAATAAGATCTTTCCATATTCATCAGACAAGAAGTGTGACTGGAAGTAATAAGTAATCGCACGATCACCTCTTTTTTTTCGCTAAATATTAAATAAAAGGCCATTGTCAATGCCATGGAACAATACATATCCGCATTCCTTAATTTTTTACTAGTTGGTTCAGGGTCAGGAATATTTCCCTATTTTCCATAAAGAAAAGTGAATGGAATGTATGAATGCTACCCCTGCCTCAACCACCCCATTAATTGTAAATTAATCATTAGAATCAAATACGAAATAATGAGGTTCAAAGAAAAGAAATCTATTAAATATTTAACTTGATTCTTTGTTAATGAGATCTGGAAGACAGACACAGATATTGAAATTTATACCTTTCGTTGCTAATAAACTACTATCTACTGAATAATTTTATGGTGATCATACGTCATAACTCATAACTAAAATGGGATCCTCTTACGGGGATGCTATAGTTTCTTGTCTAATTACAAAGAAAAGAGGTCCAGATCAATTCGTTGTTCTTTTTTTATCCTAACCCAGGTTTAGGGGCCCTAATGCCAGTGATGACATTACAATTAAAAGAGCCCCCTACTGTTTAGAATTCAGAATCCATAGAGAATTTTTAATTGGACTCCCTCCTTTATATCTATAGAGTCTTTTATTTAACATTTAAATTTAGAATGCATCATTGAGAATTCAAATCCATATAGTACGTAAAGTTTTTCTAAGTAACTAGATATATTATATCTATGAGCGAATACAGGCATACGCTGAAGAACCCATCCTATAATATAAATAGTTTTTTTTATTTTCATTCGAGTATTGATTTAGTTCTACCTGGATCACAAATGGATTTAGTTCCATCTGTATGTTATTTGCGCCGGTTTGTGAGAAAAACGGAAAGATATAACTCAGAAACGAATCATTAGAAATCAGAAAGAGGAGTCGCATTGTATTCAACATTACCCTTTTAAACTAAACGGAAGATTATTAAAGAGAACAATCTTTATTCAGCTCGACCCGGACTGCTCTGGGACGGAAGGATTCGAACCTCCGAGTCGCGGGACCAAAACCCGTTGCCTTACCACTTGGCCACGCCCCATTTAAATTAGACTTATACTTCTATTTGACACTAATAAAGACTAATATCGCTATTGGTTATTCGTCAATTCCTGCCCAAATCGATACGGAATAGCTTAGATTGTTGCTAGGATTTAACACGTGTAGTTGGAGAATTCAACTTAATTTATTGATCATTACATATAATTCAATTAAGATATTGTATGAAAGTATGACTCCTTTTATTCTCATTAGAAAATGGAAGGATTTTTGATTGGTTGATTCAAAGAAAAAGAAGGATTTTAGGTCTACCTTACTTTCTTAATTTTTTCCTTATCTCAATACCTCAATCAAAATACAATTATCTCCAAGAAGGAAATGTTTGTTATGCTGAATATCTTTAGTTTGACCTGTATCTGTCTTAATTCTGCCCTTCATTCGAGTAGTTTTTTCTTCGCCAAATTACCCGAGGCTTACGCTTTTTTTAATCCAATCGTAGATGTTATGCCCGTCATACCTGTTCTTTTTCTTCTCTTAGCCCTTGTTTGGCAAGCTGCTGTAAGTTTTCGATGAGATCTTTACTAGGGTACTACAAACATTCATAATTTTTTATGATAAAAAAGATTATAATAATTGATAAGATCCGATAAGTCTTAGATTATGAATCCTCTATTCACACATTGAAATTCTGGGATAGCCGCGATGGGCCTGGCTCACCCCATTTTCCCATTCTGACCTTCTCCTTCCAGTGAACAGGGACCCTATTACATTAGGGTCCCCCACAATCACAATCTATCACAATATAGAATCTAGAATTGCGGCATTAACTATAATTTTAATTTTGGTAACGAAAAAATCTTATTACAAATACATTTCTGAAAATTCTTTTATTTTGGAAAAAGCACTTCATTTCCTGGTGTCAAAATAGGATATGTGGTATAAAAATGGATAATCTATTCCCTTTTTTTTCCAAAAATGCTCTTGGAGATTGTGTAATGCTTACTCTCAAACTCTTCGTTTACACAGTAGTGATATTCTTTGTTTCTCTCTTTATCTTCGGCTTCCTATCTAATGATCCAGGGCGTAATCCCGGGCGTGAGGAATAAAAAAAAAGGTGTCTTTCTTTTTTCTTGCTTGCGTGAGTTCTTCATTTTCTTATGATTTTCTCTATTCCAAACATTTAACAAAGGCTAGGTTTTTTATTCGAAAGAAAAACCTAAAGTGATCAAAGAGACCGGAAAGAGAGGGATTCGAACCCTCGGTACGAATAACTCGTACAACAGATTAGCAATCCGCCGCTTTAGTCCACTCAGCCATCTCTCCCAATTGAAAAAAAAGAAAATTATTAGGTTATGCATGAAGACAAAAAGTATTTATTCTTTTTTTTCTATAAGATAGATGCTAATATATGCTAATTTTATTAGCAATAGATACTTTTTTTTAGTAGTAATTCCATTCGAATTTCAATTAAATAAGGGGTATATCCCCAATAGAAATAAAAAAGAGTAAAGATTACCTCTTTGATTTCGTCTGAAAGGTCTTTTCCCGGCCTGGCTATGTACTGACCAGGCCTGGCCCTTATCTTGTTTTATTTCAAAGAATCATAGATCAAATGATTTATCTGATTTGAAAACACAAAGACTTGCTATTGAAGCAACAATAATAGAAAGAGAGAGTGGCTATTTAGATTCCTATGATAAATGATACAAGTGCTATTTCTTATTATTCTTTATTTTCCGTTTCTAGGTTTGGAAAAACAGAAAAAAGGATTATTAATATAATTATAACTATAACTTTTTTCTTTCTTCAAGGGACAA